CTATAGTATAACTTCCGTCTTGAATATTGTTTAGTGTTTTTATACGATATCCCCGATTCCTCTCAATTTGTAATTCAATACACAAATTAATTGGTTCTGTTAGGTTAGCTATATGTTGTGTATCATCAACGATTTCTACCGAAGGTGGTAAAATGATGTCTTGAGCAGTTACATATCCAGGACCTTGAAAACAAATAGACGCGTCCCGAGTTCCATACAGATTACTTCTCAATACAATTTCTTTCAAATTCATTAAAATTTCATGTATTGATTCTTGAATACCTACTATGGTGGAATATTCATGTGGTATTTTCTCAGATTTTGCACGTGTGATACATGTTCCCTCTATTTCTCCGAGCAAAATTCTTCGCATTGCAATGCCGATTGTATCAGCTTGGCCTTTCATAAGTGGAGACAGAATAAAGCGTCCATAATAAAGATGCTTACTGTCTACTCTTGATTCAACACACTTCCACTGTAGTGTCTGAGTAGATACTTTTACTTTTTCCCCAATCATAGTTATATATTTTTATCAAAAATTGTTTATTTCTCTTGAAATCTCTTTCTTTAATGTTTATTTTTAGTTTTACACACGTCTTTTTTTAGGGGACCTACATCCATTATGTGGCATAGGGGTTACATCCCGTATAAACCTTAAAAGTATACCACTTCTACGAATAGCTCTTAATGCTGCATCTCTTCCCAGACCGGGACCTTTTATCATGACTTCTGCTCGTTGCATGCCTTGATCTGCTACTGTTCGAATAGCATTTGCTGCTGCGGTTTGAGCGGCAAATGGTGTCCCCCTTCGTGTACCCTTGAAGCCACACGAACCGGCAGAGGACCAACAAATCACCCGACCCCGTACATCTGTAACAGTCACAATCGTATTGTTGAAACTAGCTTGAACATAAATAACACCCTTTGGTATTTTACGAGGATGCTTACGTGAACCAATACGTCCTTTTTTACGTGAACCAATTTTTGGTATAGGTTTTGCCATATTTTATTATTTTAAAAAATATAAGTCCGAAATATATGGATATATCCATTTCCTGTCAAAAACGTATTCTTTACTATTTTCTATGTTAATTTTATTCTATTTCTACTAAGATAGATTTGAAATATCAAGCAATAATATTTGTTATAATACTATAACATAGAATAGATTCTAATATAGAATCTATACTATATTTTTTGTTTTGTGAAAATATTATCCTTGTCTTTGTTTATGTCTTGGATTGGAACAAATTACTATAATTCGCCCTCGTCTGCGGATCAATCGACATTTTTCACAAATTTTACGAACAGAGGCTCCTATTTTCATATTTCTCATTCCTTAACTTAATGCTGAATCTATTTATTGGAAGAAAATAGGGTTTCCTTATTATATTTTTTACTTTCCCGGTCATCGTATCGTCGTATATACATATAAAAGAAGAGTACGTCCAATTTTCTTGGAAACATAGCCCAGAATCTTATTTCAATTCTATTTTTTCTATTATAAGGAACCTGGAATATACCTTGAGAAGTTATTCAGTAATTAAATCTTGATGAATTTTTTTATTTCTATTCTAGTTAAATCCTCTTGACACATTCACTAATGTATTAGGATTACAAGTAATATTAGAAATTTGTGTTTTCTCTCTCCATTGACAAGAATGGATAGAAGTTTTTTATATAATTAGGATATAAGAATATCCCAAAAATTACCATATATAACATAAAACTTCTCCGCCGATTCTTTCTAACCGAGCCTCTCGATCTGTCATTATACCTCTAGAAGTAGAAAGAATTACAACCCCCATACCTCCTAAAATTCTAGGAATTCGTTGATAGTTAGAATAGATTCGGAGACCTGGTGTACTGATCCGTTTTAAATTTAAAAACGTTTTAGATAATCCTTTCCTATTTCTTCTATATCGTAGAGTTAAAACTAAAAAGTATTTGTTGTTTTCCCGATGTTTTCTGACGTTTTCAACAAAACCCTCTCGTAAAAGTATTTTAACAATGTTTTCGATAATATTAGTAAGTGGTATTTGAACTGTTCTTTTTCTATTCATGTCAGCATTGCGTATCAAGGTTATTATATCAGCGATCGTATCCTTACCCATGATAAATGAAAATGATTGTTGTTCCTTACTTTCAATATAATCAACGTGCTCCCATTTTTTGATTCAATAAAATATCTAATTATTGAATATGAGAATATAATAATAATAATACTCTATATATAGAAAATCTTATTATAATCTAATAGGATAATGTACATATATATAGAATATTTTCAAACTAAAAAAAAAATAGAATATTAGAAAATGAACTTTTATACTAATTTGGAATTCTGAATTCTATAAAAAAATAGAATTCAGAATTTTTGAATATATAAATAATAAATATATATATATTTCATTCCTTAATTTTTTCTATCTATAATATATATTATAGATATATATATTATTATTTTGATTTATTTTTTTTAATATTAATAAAATTAATTATTAAATGATATACCTATATCATGATTAAATTAATTATTAAATGATATACCTATATCATGATCTCGTATTATAATACCTCAGGTGCTAATGAAACTATTTTAGTAAAATTTAACTTTCTCAATTCTCGAGGTATTGCGCAAAAAATTCGAGTTCCTTTTGGATTTCCTTCTTTATCAATTACAACCGCAGCATTATCATCATACTTTATTATCATACCATTACTACGTTTGAGTTCTTTACAAGTACGTACAATTACAGCTCTGATCACTTGTGATCTTTCTAACGGCGTATTTGGTACTGCTTTTTTGATTACAGCAACAACAATGTCACCAATATAAGCATACCGTCGATTACTAGCTCCTATGATTCGAATACACATCAATTCGCGAGCTCCACTATTATCGGCTACATTTAAATAGGTTTGAGGTTGAATCATATCATTTTTTTTTATCTTTCAGTCAAAAAGTTGAAGTAAAAAAAATATTCTGTGTTCAAAAAAAAAAAAGAAATCCACAATTGCAATTTTTTTTCATGCTAAAGACCTCTTTCCTTCGAATGATTATTCTGAAAGAATGAATTGAGTTCGTATAGGCATTTTCGATGCTGCTATTGAAATAGCTTTTCGAGCTATAGTTTCTGAGACCCCACTCATTTCATAAAGTATTTTGCCGGGTTTAACGACAGCTACCCAATATTCGGGAGATCCCTTTCCCGAACCCATGCGCGTTTCGGTAGGTCTTACTGTAACAGGTTTGTCTGGAAATATGCGTACCCATATTTGTCCACCCCGACGGACATTTCGTGACATTGCCCGGCGACCTGCTTCTATTTGTCTAGATGTGATCCAAGCGGGTTCAAGTGCCTGAAGAGCATATTTTCCGAAGCAAATACGATTACCTCGATAGGCTCTTCCTTTCATTCTTCCTCGATGTTGTTTACGAAATCTGGTTCTTTTAGGGTTATAGTTGATGGTTGTTTCTCAATTCCATCTCTATTACAGAACCGTACATGAGATTTTCACCTCATACGGCTCCTCACGAATGAATCGATTCCAAAATATTTAACCGATAAAAAAATATACAATACAATAACATACATCGATTAGAAATTTGTATATCTTTCTTTGATATATATTGTTTTGGTATAATATTCTAATTCTAACGAATCTGTATTTGTCTTTTTTTTTTTTTTATTATCATATCGGATTGGCAAAAATTTTGAAATAAAAAAAAAAAAAATTATCGCGGGCGGATATTTACTCTTTCATTCTCTTTCATTATCAATTTCAGATGGAATGTAGGGTTAGTCCACAATTCCTCAAAAAACAATGAATGGTTCTTAGTTTCTTCCGCCATCCCACCTAATGAATTTTTAAGATTTGTTTTTTTTTTTACTTTTTAAAATAAAAAACAAAAAAATTATCTTAGGTATTCACAGGTTCCGTCGTTCCCATCGCTTTTCAATTTATGGTTAGGTCTAAATTCTACAATGGAGCCTGTTTAATAAGATTTTATTTTCATAAAATTTTAATTTATTTGTTGAATCAACCTTCTCAGTTTTATTGATTCGCGGCTCTGGATTCGTTTATTCTAGGAATATATTCCATCCATTATGGATTAATTTTTAATATGGATGCTTTATTACACTACCTTTTATTTTATGAGATGACCCATAGACCTTTATATTAGAATTCTATATCATTCCTATCTTTTCTTTCTTTCTTTCACCTCTTCGTTTATCTGTATATTCTTATTGCTTTACAACTAATAATCAGATTCGTTTTTATTTCCGTTTTCAGTTGCTATAATTATATAACCACATATATCTTTATTTATATTTTTTATTTGATGAATGGGTTCTTTATATCCAGATAATGCGAAGCGATGAGTAGGTTATTAGTTCGTTAGTTCTTTATTAAAAAATTCTACGAATTTTTGTTTTAATTGAACCACTCGAAAAAAACCAACGAGTCGCACACTAAGCATAGCAATTCCCTCACTATAAAATAATTATTAAAATTTTTTATTGAATCTTATAAAATTTGTCATTTTTTCTTTTGGAATAAGAATATATTAAGAATTCCTCATTTTTTGGTTTAGCCAAAGATGGAAGCTTAAAGATACCGAAAAGTTTATTATTCTTTGTTTAGAAATATCCAAACTTTGATCCCTAATACCCCATAAATAGTTCGAACTGGATAGGAACAATAATCAATTTTAGCTCGAATGGTTTGTAGAGGAACCCTACCTTCTCTGATCCATTCGACACGTGCAATTTCTTTTCCGTCGATACGTCCCGCAATTTGTACTTGAACTCCTTTTGTACCCGCCTGTTCAGCTAATTCTATTGCTTTTTTGATTGCTTTACGAAATGGAATTCTATTCTTTAATTGTCCGGCTATAAATTCTGCAAGAATATTAGGATCTCTATAAGCATTTGGAATTCTTGTAATTGCAATGTTGAGTTTTCGGTTCACACAATTCAGTTTTTTTTGCACAT